TGGTAGCGGGTATTAGGATTTTAAAAGAAAATTTTCTAAGAGGCCTATAGTTGGGAGGAGAAGAACAAACACGGAGAAGTACACTACGGAAGCCACTTGGCCAATTATGACAAATGGATCTTCTACGGGCTGTCCTCCAATTCATGTTAGGATTAGGGCAGTGGAAATTAGGGACCAGAAGAAGATTTTGGCTAGGGGCCGGAATATTAGGCTGCGTTGCTTAGATGTGTGGGTGAATGGCATGATTAGAAGAATGAGAATAGCGAAAAGGAGGGCCAGGACTCCACCTAGTTTATTAGGAATTGATCGAAGGATTGCGTAGGCGAATAGGAAGTATCATTCAGGTTGGATGTGGGGAGGGGTAACAAGAGGGTTGGCTGGGATGAAGTTGTCAGGGTCCCCTAAGAGATTTGGGGCGAAGGTTGAAAGGGTTGCGAGGGCCCCTAGTAAGATGGCAAACCCGAAAAGGTCTTTATAAGTATAGTAGGCGTGGAATGGGACTTTGTCTAAGTTAGAATTGAGGCCGGTGGGATTAGAAGATCCTGTTTGATGAAGGAAAAGCAAGTGAATAATAGTAGCACCGGCGATGGCAAAGGGGAGGATGAAATGGAATGTAAAAAATCGTGTAAGTGTGGCGTTGTCAACAGAGAACCCGCCTCAAATCCATTGGACTAGTTCGGTCCCAATATATGGGGCAGCAGAGAGTAGATTAGTAATTACAGTTGCGCCTCAGAAGGATATCTGTCCTCATGGGAGAACATAGCCTACAAATGCTGTTGCTATAACAAGAAACAGAAGGATTACTCCAATGTTTCATGTTTCTTTAAAGAGGTAAGAGCCGTAGTAGAGACCCCGGCCAATGTGTAGGTAAATACAAATGAAAAAGAAAGATGCTCCGTTTGCATGAAGATTGCGCAGGAGTCAGCCGTTATTGACGTCTCGGCAGATGTGAGCAACTGATGAGAAGGCGAGGGATGTGTCCGCTGTGTAGTGTATAGCAAGAAATAAGCCTGTTACAATTTGGGTGACCAGGCAAATGCCTAACAGTGAGCCAAAATTTCATCAAGCGGATAAGTTGGCTGGGGCAGGCAAATCAATAAATGAGTTATTGATAATTTTTAAGATTGGGTGGGATTTTCGGATTACGGGGGCCATAAAGTTTTTGTAGTTGAACTACAACAATAGTTTTTCAGACTATGGGTCTAGGTTAAAGTCCTGGCAAAAATACATGTTTACAGAATTTTGTTTAATCGCAGGTGTTTTAGGTGTAGCTTCAAACCCGTCCCCTTATTATGCGGCTTTAAGTCTAGTGTTAGGGGCCGGGGCGGGGTGTTTTTTAATAATTAAGGGTGGGGTAACTTTTTTGTCTTTAGTACTATTTTTAATTTATTTAGGGGGGATAATAGTTGTGTTTGCATACTGCACTGCTTTGGTAGCTGAGCCGTACCCAGAGGCTTGGGGCAATCCGGGGGTCTTTGTTTATCTCGGGTTTTATATTTTATTATTGGTTTTAGGTGGTTTGAGCGGGTGATTTGGTGAGGTGACACTAAGTTTTAGTGGGGAAGAGATGGTAGGGTTTAGTGATTTATGGGGGGTAGCTAATTTATATTTGGGGGGTGGGTGGTTCTTATTGGGGGGAGGTTGAGGTTTGTTATTATGCTTATTTGTGGTTTTGGAGGTTGTTGCTGGTCATAAAACTGGTGCTTTAAAAGCTGTGAGATTGGTGGGCCATAAACATTTGGGAGGTCCTCATAAAGATGATGGGGGTAAGTAACATCAGGGTAATAAGTAGGGCAGATAAATAAAGTTTGATTAGGCCTGTTTGGCTTAAACGAACAAGAGACATGGGTGGCAGTTGAAGATTTTTTAGTAGCTCTGGTATAAGGGCTTTTAATAGAACAAGATCTAAAATGTGGGCAGCTAATTTTCAGGAAAAGTCGAGGATAATTGTGGCTAGGGAGCGGTGAAGAACAGTTGGGTAGAAGTTTGTTGAAAAGTGCTTAGAAAAGATTTTATTTTTTGGTTTTTCGGTCCAGTGGTGCTTTGCCAGATCATAGGCAAGGATAAATGAGAACAAAGTAATGAGGGAAGCAGTCAATTTAATGTAAAGAGGTATTGTGTGAGTAACTTCATTATTAGGGGTAAAAAAGTGAAGAATAAGTCAGCCTGCAAAAATACTTCCTAGACCAAGTCGGGTGATCGTTGTAAAGATGGGGGTTGATAGTTCATCGAAGTTTACAAGGGTGTTGTGGCGGGGATATTGAAGGGCTGTGTAAAATATCAAACGGAGACTATACACTGCCGTAAATGCAACTGCAATAAGTGTTAGTAAAAGGGCGATGAGATTAACATAGGAGGTGTTCATAGCCTCAACAATCGTGTCTTTAGAGTAGAAACCGGCAAGGAAAGGGGCCCCCATGAGGGCAAGACTGCCAATTGTTATGCAGGTAGTGGTAATAGGTAGGTGGTATTGCAGGCCTCCTATTTTTCGAATGTCTTGTTCATCATTCAAGCTGTGAATAACAATTCCGGAACACAGGAATAGCATGGCTTTGAAGAAGGCGTGTGTACAGATATGAAACAGTGCTAGATGGGGGAGATTTAAGCCAATAGATACTATTATTAGGCCCAGCTGGCTAGAAGTGGAGTAAGCAATAATTTTTTTGATATCATTTTGTGTTAAGGCCGCTGTCGCAGCAAATACAGTTGAAATAGCACCCAGGCATAAGCAGGTGGTGAGGGCTAAACTATTAAGTTCTAACACAGAATGGATTCGAATAAGGAGATAGATACCGGCAACTACTATAGTGCTGGAATGTAAGAGGGCTGAAACTGGGGTGGGGCCTTCTATCGCAGAGGCAAGTCAGGGGTGTAAACCAAATTGAGCAGATTTACTAGCTGCAGCTAGAATAAAGCCCATTAGGGGGAGGGTTGAGGATTCGGCAGTTATTAAGGCAAAATCTAAGCCAATGGTTCCGGAATGAGCAATTAGCCAACAGAATGCTATTAAAAAGCCAATGTCTCCTACACGATTATAAAGGACCGCTTGGATGGCGGCAAGGATAGCGTCATTTCGTGCATAATACCATCCGATTAATAAAAAAGATATAAGACCTACCCCTTCCCACCCTAAAAACAGGGTAATTAAATTGCCGGAGGTAACAAGAACAACTATTGTTAGAAGGAAAATAAGAAGGTATTTGATAAACTTGTGTTGGTTGGGATCATGAGATATGTACCATTGGGAATATTCTATAATGTTTCAGGTAACGAATAGGGCTACTGGTAAGAATATGGTTGGGAATATGTCGAACTTAAAAACAAAATCTAGCGAGGTGAGAAAGACGTCAAATCACGGGATTTTGTTAATAAATCCTGTTGTGGCTTCCGAAATGGTTAAGCATAGAGGTAGAAGGGACACAATAAATGCGTGCTTTACTGCTTTTGAGGCGGTAATCATAAAGTTAGGGGAAGAGGTAATAAAAAGGGGAAAAATAATAATAACGAGAATTATGATTGACCAGAATAGATTAGAATTTTGGGGAAGGGCAGCATAAATCATGATTTTAACTTGATTTTGAGCAAGGAAAATGCGGGCAGGCCGAGGAATTGAACCTTGGGGGTGAGAAATTAGCAGTACTCATTACACCAGTCATGCCCGGTGGACCGTGGGACATTAACCCACAACTCTAGAATCACAATCTAGTATTTTTATTAAATTAGGTTCACAGGCTTTTATATAATTAGTAGACTCGGGTTAAGAGCCAGAAAAATTACAGGGATAATATGGAGAATTAGAAGGAGCTGCTCTCGGATAATGAAGGGCAGGGGAATCTTAATGTGGGGTGGGAATGGCCCGCGTATAGTGGAGGCAAGCATATATAATGAATAGCCTGTGGTAAACAGCAGTGTTAGACAAACAAGGAAGAAGCCAATTTTAGACCAGTGGAAGAGGGAAACAAAAATTAGGGTTTCTGCAATAAAGCTGGGTGTGGGGGGAAATCCTATATTAAATAAAACAACTACAAGTCATCAGGCTCCGGCTAGGGGAAAAATGACTAATGCACCTCGTAAAATAATAATAGTACGACTGTGGGTGCGTTCATAGATAGTGTTGGCTAGACAGAAGAGGGCTGAAGATGTTAGGCCGTGTGCAATTATTATTGCTGTAGCTCCACTAAAACTTCAAGAGTTATGAAGAAGGGCAGCAACTACAACCAAGTTTATATGGCTAACAGAGGATACAGCGATGAGTGCTTTTAGGTCCGTTTGACGGAAGCATAAGACTGCGGTTACTATAATTCCAAAAAGGGCAAAAATTATGCACAGTAGCGCGGTGTGATACAGAGGGACAGGAAGAATGGTTGATGTGCGAAGTATCCCATAGCCCCCTAATTTAAGTAAAGTGGCTGCAAGTACCATAGAGCCCTCAATTGGGGCTTCAACATGGGCTTTAGGAAGTCATAGATGAAAGCCGTATATGGGGAGTTTTACAAGGAACGCTACGTTTAGGGCGAATCATAGTAGGGTAGGATAACAAAAAGAAGTGGTTCACTCTATTAATGAAAGTTCAGGGGAGGGTTTTAATATACCGAAAGAGGCATAGGTAATAAGAAGAATTGTAATGAGCGGAACCGCTCCTAGGATTGTATAGAATGTAAAGTAGTTTGAGGCTTCGAGTCGAACTTCCTGGGCCCCTCACCGGGAAATAATAATTATAGTTGGGATTAATGAGGCTTCAAAGAAGAAGAAAAATATTATTAAGTCTGAGGATATAAAGGCTAGAAGGGTAAAGACTTGCAGAAGAGTTGCGTTAGCAATAAATACTCGTTGGCGCAGTAGGGGCTCAAAGAATATTTTTGATTGGCTCGCTAAAAGTGTGAGGGGAAATAGCCAGCAAGATAGGATTGCCAGTGGGCCCGACATACTGTCAAGCATAAAAAATTCGCTATTTAGGTTATGATTGCCGTTATAAATTAAAAGCATAGAAAATAGTGAGATTAGGAAGCCGTGAGCTGTGGTGAATGATCATAATCGATTTGAGGGGGCTCAAATAATAGTTAAGCAAATTGAAGACCAAGCAAGAAGTATTATCATCGTAGGAGGTGAAGGGTTTTTAGGTTATCTGATCCTTGAGAGCGCGCTGTAGCAACCATTAGGGATAGGCCAAGGCCGGCGTCGCAAGCCGAAAGGGCAAGAATAATTAGGGGTAAAATCAGGTCTTTTTGTAAGTAGGTGCCTAGGGCTACAGCCAGAAAAATAATTAAAACTATGGACTCAAGGCATAACAATGTGGACAACAAGTGGGTACGACTTAGGATCATGCCTGTAAGGGCAACAATAAACAAGAACACGAGTGTTAGCATAAAGAGACTATGGAGTATAACCATAATTAATTGAGCCGAAATCAATTGTCTTGTTTAGACTAGCCCCTTTCTTACTCAGCTCATTCTAATCCTCCTTGTATTCATTCATATAAAAATCCTAAAGTTAGTAAAATAAGAATAGTTGAGGATCAGAAAATTGTTGTGGAGGGGGCATGAAGGTGGATAGCTCAAGGGGAGGGGAGAAGTAGGGCGATTTCAAGATCAAAGAGAAGAAAGAGAATGGCTACCAGAAAAAATCGTATCGAGTATGGGAGTCGGGCTGATCCGCTCGGGTCAAATCCGCACTCATATGGTGATAGTTTTTCTATGTCCGGCGTAATAAGGGGCAGTCAGAAGCTAATAGTAACTAGGATAATAGAAATTGATGTTGCGACCAAGAAGAATGTAACCATTATTTTCTCTCGGATTTAAACCAAGACTAGGTGATTGGAAGTCATCTGTACTACTTTGTACTAAGAAAATAAGAGCCTCATCAGTAAATGGAAATGTAGAGGAACAGTCATACTACATCTACAAAGTGTCAGTATCATGCTGCGGCTTCAAAGCCAAAGTGATGTTGAGATGTAAAGTGGAAAAATAGTTGGCGAGCTAAGCATGTGAGAAGAAACAAGGATCCAATAATAACGTGTAGGCCATGAAATCCTGTTGCTACAAAAAAGGTAGTACCGTAAATACCATCAGCAATAGAGAAAGGAGCTTCATAATATTCTACGGCTTGAAGAACAGTAAAATAGAGTCCTAGAAGAATAGTTAATGAAAGGGCTTGAATAGCCCCCTTTCGATCACCTTGCATAATACTGTGATGAGCTCATGTGACAGAGACACCTGAGGCCAACAGAACTGCTGTATTTAAAAGGGGAACTTCAAATGGATTCAGGGGTGTAATACCAGTTGGGGGTCATGTTTCACCAACTTCTGGGGTAGGTGCTAGACTTGCGTCATAAAAAGCTCAAAAGAAGCCAATGAAGAAAAATACTTCGGATGTGATAAACAGAATTATGCCGTACCGTAGACTTTTTTGAACTGGTAGTGTGTGGTGACCTTGGAAGGTCCCCTCCCGTACAATATCTCGTCATCACTGATATATTGTGAGGACAGTAAGTGTTAATCCTACTACTAGAATTAAGATTGTGTTAAAATGAAATCATGCGGCAAGGCCGGATGTTAAAAGGAAAGCGGCTGCAGCCCCTATTAAAGGTCAGGGGCTAGGGTCTACTATATGAAAGGCGTGTGCTTGGTGTGCCATACTATGTATTTTCTTGAAGATACAGACTGAGCAGGAGAACAAAAACGTACGCTTGGATTATGGCTACCGCAATCTCTAGAATAGTGAGGAGTATTAGGGTTATAAATAAAATAGAAGAGACAATTAGAGAGGTAGATAGTATGGCTTCAATAGCCATAGAAATTAAGTGAATTAGTAGATGGCCTGCAGTTAAGTTTGCTGTTAGTCGGACTCCTAGGGCTAGGGGGCGAATAAAGAGGCTTGTAGTTTCGATGAGGATGAGGGCGGGGATTAAGACAGTAGGGGTTCCTTCCGGAAGTAAATGACCTGTAGAGGCAGTAAATTGTTGCCGAACACCAATAATTACTGTAGACAGCCATATCGGAATAGCTAGGCCTAAATTCATAGATAATTGAGTTGTAGGCGTAAATGTATTAGGAAAGAGCCCTAGGATGTTTATTGATAATAAAAAGATTATGAGTGCTGTAATTAGAAATGCTCACTTATGCCCCGGAGTATTAAGAGGCTGAAGAATCTGTTTTGGGAGAGTTTTGAAAAATCATGCTTGAATAGAGATATTTCGGCAAGTAATTCAGGAGTTTGAGGGGGTGAGAATAAATAGTCAAGGGACAAGTATAGCAACAATCACTAGAGGTACCCCGTAAAAATATGGGGAAGCAAATTGGTGAAAAAGATTTATTGTCATAGTCAAGGTCATGATAAGTCTCCCGTCTTAGAAGTTTTTGGGTTAAAATCATTAGGATAAATGTGGTTTAAAATTTTACTTGGGGCTATAAGTAGAAGAATAGTCCAGGATGAAATAAAAATATAAAACCAGGGCTCAGGAAGAAGTTGGGGCATCCACTAAGGGTGATTATAGCCACCTGTACACAGCTTAAAAGGCTGTTGCTGATCCATAGCTTCTTAGTGAAGTATTTTGGGCAGTGGATCAAGATAGGAAATTAGGGAAAGGCAGGGCTTCAACAACAATTGGTATAAAACTATGATTTGCTCCACAGATCTCTGAGCACTGTCCGTAGTATGTCCCTGGGCGAGCAATAAGGAAAGACGTTTGATTTAGCCGCCCGGGGATTGCATCAATTTTTACCCCCAGAGATGGGACAGCTCAGGAGTGAAGGACATCTTCGGCAGTAACAATTATTCGTGTAGCTAGGCCCATGGGGGTAACTATGCGATTGTCAACTTCAAGTAAACGAAAGTTACCAGGGCTAAGGTCTGCTGTCGGAATTATATAAGAGTCAAAGCTAAGGTCTGCTATGTCTGAGTATTCGTATGTTCAGTATCACTGGTGACCTACAGTTTTTACTGTTATTAGGGGATTGCTAATTTCGTCCATAAGATAAAGAATACGTAATGATGGAAGGGCAATAATAATAAGAATAACAGCGGGCATAATGGTCCAGACTATCTCTACGGCTTGTGCATCAATTGTATTAGTATTAGAGAGTTTAGTAGACATAAGTGTGGTGATAATGTATAACACAAGCGTGCTAATTAGGATGGCTGCTATTAAAGTATGATCATGGAAGTAAAGTAATTCTTCTATAATTGGGGAGGCTGCATCTTGAAAGCCTAGTTGAATGGGGTGGGCCATAGAGGGGTACAAGAGTTTCACTAGTAATTCTGTCTTGACAAGGCAGTGTTATGATTTAACCAACCCCTCAAGAAAGTGACAGAGCGGTTATGTGCCTGGCTTGAAATCAGGTGATGGGGGTTCGACTCCCTCCTTTCTCGAGTGGTTTTTATTAAGAATGGGGATTCTTCAAATGTGTGGTGCTGGGGTGGGAATCCAAGTAGTCACTCTACATTAGTAACGTTAAGATGTTGATCTGTAGTCAATCGTTTAGAGGAAAAAGCTTCTCAAATAATAAATATCATTATTACTACAGCTACCAGGGAGGTTAATGAACCTACTGATGATAAAGTGTTTCAAAGGGTGTAGGCGTCAGGGTAGTCTGAATACCGTCGAGGCATTCCGGCAAGACCTAAAAAGTGTTGGGGGAAGAATGTTATGTTTACCCCTGTAAATATAATTACAAATTGTGCTTTCGCTCAGGTTTTGTGTAGTGTAAAGCCTGTAAAAAGGGGGAATCAGTGGACAAACCCGGCTATAATTGCAAAGACGGCCCCCATAGATAGAACATAGTGGAAATGGGCAACTACATAGTAAGTGTCATGTAAAACAATATCGATGGAAGAGTTGGCTAGAACAATCCCTGTCAGTCCTCCTACAGTGAATAAGAAGATAAAACCTAAAGCTCACAACATGGCCGCCTCTCATTTAATAATACCCCCGTGTATAGTGGCGAGCCAGCTAAAAACTTTTACGCCTGTGGGGATAGCAATAATTATTGTTGCGGAGGTAAAATAGGCGCGGGTGTCAACATTTAAGTCAGTGGTGAATATGTGGTGGGCTCAAACGATAAAGCCTAGAAGGCCGATAGAAAGCATTGCTCAGACCATGCCCATGTAGCCAAATGGTTCTTTTTTATCTGAGTAGAAGGCTACAACATGTGAAATAATTCCAAATCCGGGAAGAATAAGAATATATACTTCTGGGTGACCAAAAAATCAGAATAAATGTTGATAAAGAATAGGATCACCCCCTCCTGCCGGGTCAAAGAATGTTGTGTTTAAGTTTCGATCTGTCAGGAGTATAGTAATACCTGCAGCAAGGACAGGGAGGGACAGAAGAAGTAAAACAGCAGTAATTAAGACAGACCAAACAAACAGGGGTGTTTGATACTGAGTGGTAGAGGCGGGTTTTATATTAAGGATTGTGGTAATAAAGTTGATGGCCCCTAAGATAGATGATACCCCAGCTAAGTGTAAGGAGAAAATGGCCAGGTCTACTGAGGGTCCTGCGTGGGCAAGGTTACCTGCTAGAGGGGGATAAACAGTTCAACCGGTCCCCGCTCCAGCTTCAACTGCAGAGGAAGCGAGAAGAAGGAAAAATGAAGGGGGAAGGAGTCAAAAGCTCATATTATTTATTCGAGGGAAGGCTATGTCAGGGGCTCCTACTATTAAGGGGACAAGTCAGTTACCAAAACCCCCAATTAGAATAGGCATAACTATAAAAAAGATTATTACAAATGCATGGGCAGTAACAATTACATTATAAATTTGGTCGTCACCTAGAAGGGTGCCAGGCTGGCTTAATTCAGCTCGGATGAGGAGGCTAAGGGCAGTTCCGATTATTCCGGCTCAAGCGCCGAAAATAAAGTAGAGTGTGCCGATATCTTTGTGGTTAGTGGAAAAAAGTCAACGGGTAATAAACACAGGCAAGGTGGCCGAGTAGGCGGTGGGTTGTAGCCCCAAAGACAGAGGTTTAAGTCCTCTCCTTGCCAGGCCTTGGGGTGTAACACGCGGAATTGCAAATTCCGAGAAGCAGAGTAGTTTCTGCCGGGGCTTCTCCCCTTTCTTCCCCAAGGGGAGAAGTAGAATGAAGCTCGCTGGATAGAGCGTTTAGCTGTTAACTAAAATATTACGGGATCGAGGCCCGTCTTTCTAGAGGACTTTGTCTTAATTTAAAGTTTCTGAGTTGCATTCAGAAGATGTAGGATAAAATCCTGCAAGTCCTACAGAAACTAGAAGGTTTTAACTCCTACTGAAGGCTTTGAAGGCCTTTGGTCTGGTTAGCCTAAGTTTCTACATTAATAAAACTATAGTTGGGGTGAGAGGGAAAGCAAAGATGGCTAAAATGTTCAGGGCTGATGGAAAGTGAGTTTTGTTTAAAGTTCGTCATGTTAGAAGAGAATTAGATGTGTTGGGGGATAGTGTTAGTATAACAACATAAGTGAGTCGGAGATAAAAGTAAAGAGACAGAAGGGAGGCAAAGGAAATCAACAGTATTAAGAAAATAGTGTTTTGTTTAACTAGTTCAAGAGAAATCAGAAGTTTAGGGGAAAATCCTGTAAGTGGGGGTAGGCCTGCTAGTGACAAAAGAATCAATACTATGGAGGTAGTTAATGCTGGGGCTTTTGCTCAGGATGTTGAGATTTGGGTGAGGTTGGAAGATGAGAGGGTCATAAGAGATACAAATATGGCTGTTGTTAAAATAATATAGAGGGTAAAATTATAAATAGCTAGTTGGGGACTAAATTTCAAAATAATAATAGTTCAGCCTAAGTGCCCAATTGATGAAAAAGCCAAGATTTTGCGTACTTGCGTCTGACTAATACCCCCTCAACCCCCAATAAGAATTGAGGCGAGACCTACGGTGATCAAAACAAAGAGGCTAATGTGCTGCGAAATTTGAAGCAGAAGAACTATGGGGGCGATTTTTTGTCATGTTGATAAAACAAGTCCTGTAGATAAGGGGACACCTTGAAGAACATCTGGTATCCAAAAGTGTACGGGGGCAAGGCCTAGTTTTATTACGAGGGCAATAGATAAAACAGTGGCGGTAGAGTTTACAGTGCATGAGAGGCTCCATTCTCCTGTTTTTCAAGCATTATATAAGCAGGCGAACAAAATTAGGGCGGAAGCAGCCGCTTGAGTTAGGAAATACTTTGTGGCGGCTTCAACGGCTCGGGGGTGAAAGTTTTTTGTTAGCAAGGGGATAACAGCGAGAGTATTAATTTCTAGTCCAATTCAAGCAAGAAGTCAGTGGTGGCTCGATAACGTAACAGTTGTCCCAATTGCAAGACTTATAAGGAGAATTGATAAAGTTACGGGATTAATTAGTAAAGGATGGATTTTAACCGTCATCTTTGGGGCATGGGCCCAAGAGCTTATTTAGCTGACTTTACTAAAGAATAGTATAGTGGAAGTACATAGGGTTTTGATCTCTATCGTGCAGGTTCAAGTCCTGTTTCTTTAAGGAAATGAGGGGGTTTGAACCCCTATTAACCTCCCTATCAAGGAGGCCCCTATCTTTCGGGCACATTTCCAAATTTGAGGCGGTGTGATGAGAAGAGAGATTGGAAAAGAAATGTGCAAAATAGTAAGAGCAATTGTGAGGGGTAAAAAGCTTTTTCATACTAGATGCATAAGTTGGTCATAGCGAAACCGAGGATAAGAGGCGCGAACTCAGAGAAAGAAAATAATCAAGATTGATGCTTTCATTATTAGTATCAGGGTGGAGAGGGGTATAACAGAGAGAGGTCCAAGGAATAAAATAGTTGATAGAGTATTCATTATAAGAATATTAGCATATTCGGCTAAAAAAAATAGGGCGAATGGTCCCCCAGCGTACTCTACATTAAAGCCTGAGACAAGTTCTGATTCTCCCTCAGTTAAATCAAATGGGGCCCGATTGGTTTCGGCGAGGGTTGAAATTAGTCATATAAGTGCTAGAGGTCAGGCAGGAAAAATAAGTCAGATATATTGTTGAGTGGTGTTAAAAAAATATAAAGAAAATCCTCCGGTTAAAAATACGGTGCAGAGAATAATTAAGGCTAGGGTAACTTCATAGGAGATAGTTTGAGCGACAGCCCGCAAGGCCCCAATAAGGGCGTATTTTGAATTTGAAGCTCATCCAGAGCCGAGGATTGTGTAAACGGTCAAGCTAGAGATGGCAAGAATAAATAAAATACTTAAATTAAGATCAGAGAGGGCAATAGGTATGGTAAATGGGGCTCATATAAATATAGCTAAGATTAATCCTATTGTAGGGGTTAAAATAAATAATACTTGAGAAGAAGTTGTTGGTCGAATAGGCTCTTTAATAAATAGTTTAACTCCGTCTGCAATTGGTTGAAGTAAGCCAAATGGTCCTACCACATTGGGGCCCTTACGATGCTGCATGTAGCCCAGCACTTTTCGTTCAATCAGTGTGAGGAAGGCTACTGCGAGGAGAATTGGGATAATATAAAGAATAGCTTGGATTACAGCCATTGAGAGTGTCATAGTTAACGAGGGGATTTGAACCCCTAAATAAAAGGGCTTAGGTCTTTTGCATGGCCAGGTTTTGCTGCGTTAACACTCCCTTGTCGTGGGAGAAGTATTAGGTAAATAATTGAGTTGTATTCATTATGTTTGGTTATGGTTTGCTAAAACAGAGACCATGCTATTCCGGCCCTTTCGTACTAGGAACAGCCCTTTATAGATAGAAACCGACCTGGATTGCTCCGGTCTGAACTCAGATCACGTAGGGTTTTAATCGTTGAACAAACGAACCTTTAGTAGCGGCTGCACCACTCGGATACCCTGATCCAACATCGAGGTCGTAAACCCACTCGGCGATATGGACTCTAGAAGTGGATAGCGCTGTTATCCCCAGGGTAACTTGGTTCATTGATCAACAAAATATTGGATCACTGTGTGTTAATTTGTTAATTCTTAGAGGTGTAGCTCTTAGATTATGATTTTATTCTTTTCATTACGGAGGTTAGGCTGTTCTCCGTGGTCACCCCAACCCAAAACTAATGGATAGGCCCCTTAAAATATCTAATGGGTTATAGAGTTATCCATTGAGTTTGAAGCTCCATGGGGTCTTCTCGTCTTATAAGGTTATCCCCGCTTCTTCACGGGGAGATCAATTTCACTGATTAGAAAAAGGAGACAGTGGAACCCTCGTGATGCCATTGATTCTAGTCCTCATTTAAAGAACAAGTGATTGTGCTACCTTCGCACGGTCAGAGTACCGCGGCCGTTGAATCCTGTCACTGGGCAGGCGGGACCTCTTATATTTTAGCAAGAGGCGATGTTTTTGGTAAACAGGCGGGGTCGTGTTTGCCGAGTTCCTTCTTTTTCTTTTAATCTTTCCTGTAATATTCTGGTGTCAGGTTAACGTCGAGGCCTATAAAATTTTCTGGTGAAGTTATTATAGTAATATCATTTACGTTAATTGCCAGTGGAGTGTCCATTCTGGCTTTAACTTATATTTAGGAGAAATTCTATTTCTTGTTACTAATTCTAGCATAATGACTTTTATATGTGTATAAAATCACTCAGTAGTAGTAATGGGTTTAGGGTGTGTTGAGGAATTAAAAAGTCCCCACAATTAAGCTTTAACGCTTTTTCATAGGTGGCTGCTTTTAGGCCCACTTTTTTGGAGAAAAAAATGAAGACTTTACCCAATAGCGGAGGTTGTGTCCTGTTTCAAATAAGCTGTACCTTATTTGAATAGCTCTTAAGTTAATATTTTATGTTATAATATATTAAATAAACTTAAGGGTGAACTAAAATTCTTTTCCTGAGTAACCAGCTATCTCTAAGTTCGATAGGTATATCACCTCTACTTGAAAATCTTCCCACTCTTTTGCAACAGAGACGGGTTGGCCCTGGGGGCTGTTTTGAAGTAGCTCACTAAGTTTCGGGGAGGCAAACTAAAGAATTATTTTGCTTGATAAGACTAGCTAGACCATGATGCAAAAGGTACGAGGCTAAATCTCTGCTTTGCAATGCTTAAAAAATGTTTCATTTTTATTTCACCTTTCCCTTGCGGTACTTGATTTAAAGCGCCTATAAATTTTTTAATCACCTTTACTAGAAATTTCTAATGGTTTATGAAAAGCCTGAAGAGTGCGGGCGTATGGTGGGGTGGAGGAGGGCTTGGTTTTAGGCTCAAAATGATCGGGATTGAACAGATATTTTCTCGGTGTAAGCGAGAGGCTTTTAGTTAAGCTACATTTTGTCCAAGCGCACTTTCCAGTACGCTTACCGTGTTACGACTTACCTCTTCTCGGATGCAAAGGGTGTTAGGAACTTTTGTTTGCTATTGAAGAGGGTGACGGGCGGTGTGTACTTGTCCCAGCACCTAATTAAAAAGAACGCTCTATTTTCTTTTTACTACTAAATCCACCTTCATTTCTGAGTTTTCATGCAGGTTTTCGTGTGTTCTAGTTTAGAAATTGTAGCCCATCACTCCCATTTCATAGGCTGCACCTTGACCTGACGTATTGGTTAATGGAACATTAGGCCCACTGATCTTTCATATGGTAAACTTACGACGGAAGTATACAGGCTGATTAGCAAGAAATGGTTAGGTATAGCGGGTATAATCGATTACAGGACAGGCTCCTCTAGGGGGATGGGACACCGTCAAGTCCTTTGGATTTAAAGCATTGCTTGTAATATCCTGGCGTTTATTCAGTAAGTTTTTTTACGGCTGAGCATAGTGGAGTACCTAATTCCAGTTTGGTTCTCAGCTGTCGTGTATTCAAGTAAATTAGAGTAACTTTCGTAATCGGTCTTCTAAAGAGCAGGCTTAGCACTACCAGGCTTAAATATAACTCTAAATTATAAAAATCTTTAATCACGCTTTACGCCGAGCATTATCAACTTGAGCCTCCCCGAAGGGTTTGATGGTTTATCCGCGGCGGCTGGCACCACATTTGCCGGCCCAAAGAATATTCTTTTTCTTCAACTGATTCAAGCTAGCGCTTATAATCAAAGTTTGTTACTGCTGAGAACCCTTGAGGGTGTGGTAAAACTAGGCGTCGTGGGCTGGATAATCCGTGCCTGATGCCGGCTCCTTGATCTAAGAAGATTTTAAGGGCGTTCTCACGGGTGTGCGGAGACTTGCATGTATAAGTTGAGAAGTTGTTGATAATAAGGCCGGGACCAATCCTTTATACCCTTAGAGCTTTTTAGGGCTCATCTTAGCGTTTTCAGCGCTACGCTATATATTTAAGCTATAAGAGTATGAGGTCAAGACATAATTTAATTAGAATGTTGGCTTTGGGGGCCAATAGTAGAGGTTTAATTCCTCTTGTCTTGAAGCCTTTGGCAGGGTCTAGTCTACAGTCTTCGGCTTACAAGACCGATGTTTTGCAATAAACTACTAAGGCGGAGCTTTCACTTGGATTTGCACCAAGAGAGGGTGGCACCTAAAGCCAGTGGAGGACTTTTCTCCATTAAAAGCACATTTTAGGGCTTGTTTTGAATAATTTACGGGGATGTTCCAAAGATCGGAGGG